CTTTCGGGGTGAGACCACATAGAATAATGATATTGCCATAAATGAAGAAAATAATACTTCCATTTATTAATAAGAATAGGCGTATTATTTGAAGAAATAATGAATTTTCCTTGATATCTAACATAGTGCATAAAAGAATCTTGGCATAACTCCAAGATGTCCTGAAATTCATTATGAATAAATACTTTGACAAGATTTTTAAGTTTTCTACAAAAATATATTCGTTGAAAAAAGAATCCAGAAAATGTTGAACGTAAATGAAAAGATTGATTACGAAGAAAAAAAAAGATGGATTCGTAGTCACATATATGAATATTATATAGGAACAAGAAAAATCTTGGATTGGTTTTTGAAAAAAACCAATTCTTTGTAAGAATAAACCTATTCCAATTACAATACTCATAGAGAAAGAAACGTAAGAAATGCAAAGAAGAGGCATCCTTCAACCAGTAACGTAGGGTTTGCACCAAGATCTCTAGATGGATGTGATAGGATATTAGTAAATTTGACACAGAATCTAAATGAGACAATTTGTCCTCTAAAAAAGAAAATATTGAATGAATTGATCGTAAATGACGAAATTGATCTACTTCTTTCCTTTCTAAGGAAAATAGGAATCGAAAATAAAATGGAATTTCCACCGTGACTGCAAATGCCTCAGATAGAATCTGTGAATACAAATTCTTGTTGTAAGCAAAAAACCTATTTTCGCTAGAATCAGTATCCAAAATAATCAACGGATTCTGTTGATACATTCGAATAATTAAACGTTTAACAATTATTGAACTAATTCTTTTGTCATAACCCACATTTTCGAACCAAATAGATCTACTTGATCTCTTTAAAACATGATGAGCAAGTGTATAAATATACTCCTGAAAAAGGAGTGGGTATAGGAAGTTGTGTTGCCAAGATCTATTTAGGTCTAAATATCCTTGAAATTGATCCATTTGAAATTGGATTGGAATCAAAAGAAACAGAAAGTAGGCCATTTATTGACTATCAAAGGATATATAGTGCGATAGAGTCAAAAACAAAGTGTTATAGTAAGAAAATACTAGATATCTCGGGGACAGGTAGACTCATCAACAGACTCTCTATCCTCTCTTTCAATCTAAATAGTTTATATTTGTTTCTAGGATAACAAAACAAGATGAGTTAGAAATCCTTTATTTTTTAAACCAATCGCTCTTTTGATTTTTGAAAATCAAAATATTTATCAATATGCTGCTTCTTCTACACATTTATGTAGAACCCGGAATAGGACATAACTAATAATTAGGACTTATTTGATTAATAACAACGAAAATAGATAAGATATTATAATCATGCACTCAAGGAGAATTCTTCCCCCGTCCTGGGCACTAATATATTTTTAACATCTAATTAGATCGGGGAATCATTCAAATTTCGAACAAGAGCTCGTTGCTCTTTTTTTTTTCTTATAAAAAAAACTTAATTGAAGTCGGAAAACTCTATCCATTTATTCATTCGACCCTATATCTGATTCTGAATTAATTTCATTTTTTTGCACTCCCAATTCAAATAAGTTTTAGAACCAATCCAGCTCATAATTCTATATTCCTACGACATGCTGTTTTTTCCAGTCATTCCTTTCAGGATCAGTCGTGGTCTTACAAAGTCTACCAAAGGTATGAATGAATCCCTTACTTCATTGAAGTGTGTAAAAGATGCTAGCCGCACTTAAAAGCCGAGTACTCTACCGTTGAGTTAGCAACCCGAAGAACAAAAAATTGGCAATGTTTGGTTGGATAAAAAACTAAAGAGATAAAATTGAACAACACAAGCAAAACATCAAACTATCAAAAAATCCATCAAAATTTTCAATTCTTAAACTTAAATAAATAAGAATTCAAGAAATTCCCATTTATTTAATGGTCAAAAAAAATAATATTTTTCAGATAAAAATGAAAATAAACGAAAAAAAAAAAAAATATATTTTGACTGAAGCCAAGTAAAAAACAAAGGAAGTAAATGTATCCTTTTATCCCCGATCGAATTATATTTGATCAAGAGACTCTTGTCAATATATATATAAAAGAAGACAGGGTAAAAGAGAGTGTTAAGAAACAAAAAAAGGGAGGGATAGGGGGATCTACTATAAAAAAAAGTTAAAAAACTAAATAAAAAATTCCCCCTTCTCCTTTATTTTTTATTAATTGAATTTCTTACGAAATTCAGAAAAAACCCCCGCCCTTTTAAAAATATCAAAAAGAGTTCCTGTAGGTTGAGCACCTTTTTCAAGAAAATATAAAATAGCAGGAATATTTAAATAGGTTTGACTGTTTCTAGGATCATAAACCCCCATTTTACACAGCTCTTTTCCGTCTCTGCGGGATCGACCATCGATTGCAACAATTTGATAAACAGCTCATTGGGATAGATGTAGACGAATTCTAACTCCCCCCAGAAACGTATACGAAGTTTTCGCCTCGTACGGCTCGAGAAATTGAAGTGATGCCATATATACAAAGTAAAATAGATCCATAAAGAAATTAAACTAATATTAAGTTAAGTATTAAGAAAAAAACAAAAACACACATTTTTCTTCTCATAACTCAAGTTGGATAACTATGAAATAGATCAAAAGAAAATCAGAAAAGCCTATTCATTTTTTGAGTAGTCTCTAATCCATCTTTTTTTGTCTCCATTAAAACAAACTCGATTTTGACCCTTCGTTATTAATCTAGTTGTCGAAACAATAAAAAAGGGGAATTTTCTTGTTCCAAGATACTTTATCTTTACCGCAAATCATTGGGTTTAGACATTACTTCGGTGACTTAAAATTGCTTGAAAATGGCAGCAACATGCCCCTTTTTTCTATAACAGATTCATAGAAAAGAGGAAAAAAATCACTATACTTACAAAGTTGTTAAAACGTATTAATTAGCACTAACCCTAGATTCCTTGCCCTTGAGAAAAGGATCAATAGTTTCGACTCGAGCTACATCACGTACTATTGTACATTACAATCCTAAAAAAAACCAAGGTTCTAGGTTCTGGTGTAAGAGAACAAAAGATGTCGAGCCAAGAGCACATTTATAATTCAAATGGTGGATATAAAAATCCACAGACGATCCTGTCTGTCAAGCCACACGTTGCTTTCTACCACATCGTTTCAAACGAAGTTTTACCATAACATTCCTCCGGATTTGAACTGGTATGTAATTGATTCAATTATGGAATCAAGAATAGTCATTTGTTCGTTCGTTCTAGTTATTCCATAGGAATGACTATTTTTTTTTTTTTCAATTTCTAGGACTGACTGCTTTTTTTACGAAGTCGTAGCAAAAAGAAAATTTCATACCAATTTTTCTTTTTTGAGTTTCTTTTTTTGACTGAATTATGCTAGTTTTTAGTTTCTTTCGAACGAAAAGAGACCCCGAAATCAAACGAGAAAGATTAGAAAATCGAATAGAATATTAGGAATTGAAAAATTTTGTTTATTGAATCCACATTCCATCTTCAAAGGATCAAATACTTATAAAATAAAAAAAGATTCAATTAAATAGTTTTTTAATAAAAATTAATACAATACAAATTGAAAAAACACGCACCATTTTGATAGAGTCAAACTACTGATCAAATAGATTCATCAAAATCAGCCATTCTAAAATTCAACTTCATTAATTACAATTAAAATATAGACTCAAAAAAGTAAAGTCTTCTATTCTTTTAGTTCATACTGAAAAAGAATAGAAGCAAAACTTCATGATTTTCTTTTAGGAGTAGTTTCAGCTGATTGAACGGGTTAAATAACGCTTAGTTAAATAAACTAACTTGAAATTTGAAATAAAAAAGAAAACGGGGGAATCAACTAGAAATATAGCATATATGAATTACTTATTAGTCCATCCATTTCGATACATTTCAAATTATCTATTTTGAACCTTCTTTTCAAATATTTGAAAAGAAGGTTCAAAGGAAATACATAATGTATAACTATAACATTTGTTTCTTACTTATCTTATTCTATTCATTTCATCTGCTTAATTTCATCGAATTTGCATTATAAACCGTCTATTGAAATGAGTGTACTCGATTATTAATCGTTATGTTATAATAATGATATGAATAATAGTTATATGAGAGGTTAAGTCTTTTCAACTAACTACTTTCTTTTAGCTTAAGCAATAATAATATGAACTACTCTATACTAAGAGTAGAGATCGACTGAAGAGAGAGAGACGAGGGGGGGTTCAATCTGTTGTTAATTTGGTTGAAATAAATTTCAAATTCTTGAAATCTATGGTTCCTATGTTATCCAAATCACAACTTGATTCATATCCATTTATGACAATCTTTCGTTATTCTCAAAATAACGATATTCGAGAAAGATAGAATATATAGAATATAAAAGGGGATTCCCTGGGACGGAAGGATTCGAACCTCCGAATAGCGGGACCAAAACCCGTTGCCTTACCACTTGGCCACGCCCCATTTGTCTTTCTGTTCAATCAATACTAATACTATTGTTTAGTAGTATTGATTGTTCGTCAATTCCAATCAATAAATCGATTGTTCCTAGGATTTTGCACGTAGAACTAGAGGCAAAAATGAATTTATTGATCATTAGATAGAATTTAATTAAAATATTGTCTAAAATACAATTTCTTCTATTCTCCTTTTATTTTAAAAATAAAACGGTTTTTAATTGGGTGAGTTTTCAAAAAAGGATTTCTTTTAGTTTTCTTTTTCTGTTTTAACAGATACCCAATAAAACTCAATCAAAATCAAATTATCTCCAAGTTCAATACAAGGAAAAAAATATTTATTATGCTTAATATCTTTAGTTTGATCTACTTCTGTTTTCATTTCAACCTTCATTTGAATTCAAGTAGTTTGTTAGTAGTCAAATTACCAGAGGCCTACGCTTTTTTGAATCCTATCGTAGATATTATGCCAGTAATACCTCTTCTGTTTTTTCTATTAGCCTTTGTTTGGCAAGCTGCTGTAAGTTTTCGATAAGATGTTGAGTAATGTACTATACATTATTTATCCAAGAAAGAAAATGTTAATAATTATTTGATAAACTTTAGAATATGAACCCTCGATGCAAACAATTGATAATTGGAATTATTTTCCCATTCTGATTCTTTTTACAAACTTTTCTTTTGAATTTATTTCATTCTTTGATTTAGTGAAACCCCTTCTTTTCTTTTGAGCCTCCAATAGGGGGTAGGAAAGAATGGAGATAGGAAAGAATCCGTTTTGAAATTAACCGACTTTTTGTGCAAATATATTTTCTTTTTGAATTCTTTTTCTAGAAACCGTTTTGTTTATTGGTGTTGAAATAGGATATGTGATAGACAAAAGGATAATCTATTCTCTCTCTTTTTTTTTTTCAAAAAATGTGATTTTGGAGATTGTGTAATGCTTACTCTCAAACTCTTTGTGTACACAGTAGTGATATTCTTTGTTTCTCTCTTTATCTTTGGATTCTTATCGAATGATCCAGGACGTAATCCCGGACGTGACGAATAGAAGAAAGACTTTATTGTACATTGTCAAATTTCAAAAAGGGATCAAATATCAATTCACCAACAAAAACGGAAAGAGAGGGATTCGAACCCTCGGTACGAAAAACTCATACAACGGATTAGCAATCCGACGCTTTAGTCCACTCAGCCATCTCTCCCAATTTTCCATTTTCAAATCTGACTTTTGAAAAGTCAGATAGAAAAAAAAACTCCTCTCTTTTCGTATGTCTCATTATCTTTATTAAAATTCTATTTTCGATTCGAATTCTAATCATATTAGATAAAATCTAATCTATTCTATCTATATATATATTGAAAAAACAAGAGTCGAAAGAATTCTTTCAAAAAGAAAGAAAATAAAAAAAATTTCTCTTCGGTCGAAATATTCGGTCGAAATATATTGTTTATTTTCTTATCCTGGCTTGGTTCGTACCTAGCCAGGACTTTTTTTTGGACAAAAAAAATATAGATTTATATTTCAATTACCAAAAAAAATGAAAATTCTTTTTTTTTTATTGAATGAAATATCACGATAAGGACAATTTTTATTCAATTCTATATCCTAGACTCAAAGTTTCATTTTTTTTTTTTATTCTTCTAGTGATATTGAATTATTGACTTCGATTTTCTTTTTTCCTGATTAAAAATCAGGATATGATTATTACTCAGAATCGACTTAATAATCTAATTTGAATATTAGTAATATTCTTGATTTTCTTTCTTTTTTCTTCCTCCTCCTCGTAATCTTAGTGGTACTGTAACTTATTATTAAGTTATTAATAATAAGGTATCCTAATTATTAACTAATTTATTGAAAAAAACCCGATTTGGTCTAATAAAAAAACTAAAACACACCTATGCTATCATTTTCATTAGTATTTTCGGATTCTATCTCTTATTCGGATTCTGATTACGTCTGATTACTTTCTTTTCTTATTCGACAAAAGATTTATTTATACACAATAATGGCATTGTAGCGGGTATAGTTTAGTGGTAAAAGTGTGATTCGTTTTAGTAATCCCTTTTAGAGTTAATGGGTCCCTCGGATTTACTGCATATTCCGAACAAAAAGTTTTTTTCTTAAAAGGATTCAATCCTTTCCTTTATCTTCTAATTCAATAAGAAGTTGTCGAGAAAGAATCGAAATTCTCGTGATTTGAGTCCAAGGTTCCAAGTTTTTATAAATTTTGAGAAATTGGATTATCAAATAGCGAAACACAATTTGTTTTATTGGATCAAGACTACCAATAACTATACGTATGGATAAAGGATCCATGGATAAAGATAGAAAAGTGTAGTTCGAATCGTAACTAAATCTTCAATCTTTCGATATTATTTATTCTAGAAATTAAATAGCTAGAAATAGAAAGAAGAAAGATTAAAGCAAAATAGCTTATTTATAAAATAAGGATGTCTTTAGTTTCCGAAGGACATTAACCTTTTTTTCGTTTTAGCTCGGTAGAAATAAAAAAACTTTTCCTAAGGATTCTATTACATTCCATCAAATAGAAATAGAGAACGAAGTAACTAAGAGAATATTGCTGGAATATTCTATTCCATATTCCAGAGAGAGGGGATTGTCTAGAAAGCCGAATCTCTTTGAATGCATTCAAAGAGACAGCTGACATAGATATTATGGTTCAACAATTTTTTGCTTTCATTCCGGTCGGATTTCAATCTTGATCGTTATGTTATTCATACATCCATAAAGAAGCCGAATGAAATCAAAGTTTCATGTTCGGTTTTGAATTAGAGACGTTAACAATGCTGAATCAACGTCTACTATAACCCCTAGCCTTCCAAGCTAACGATGCGGGTTCGATTCCCGCTACCCGCTATATTAGAATGATCTAGTATTCTAGTTCTAGATCAAAAGACGATTTTACTATTCAATATCATTAATCTTATATTCTATCATATAAGAATATTTTTCTATTCTGAGTGTAGCTTTAACATTGAATAGAGAGTTACCTAGATTCGACCCCCATAGATATCATCT